TAGCTATAAGTATACGAAAGAACCCCTTTTTTGTAATTCCTATGATGCAATTGGAGCTTATCGGCAGAAAAGAATCAATTTAGATAGTCCGTTGTGGCTTCGGTGGCGATTAGATCAACGCCTTATTGCTTCAAGGGAAGCTCCCATCGAAGTTCACTATGAATCTTTGGGTACCTCTCATGAGATTTATGGGCATTATCTAATAGTACGAAGTGTAAAAAAAGAAATTTTTTCTATATACATTCGAACCACCGTGGGCCATATTTCTCTTTATCGAGAAATCGAAGAAGCTATACACGGGTTTTGCCGGGCCTGCTCATATGGTACCTAATCATCTGGTGTCTAAACTAAGTAATTCTACGACTCCTTGAGCCTTTCCGGTTCAAGTATGACCACCATTGCTGACCTTTCTACGCGAATCAAGATCGAGAAAAGGAAGTTTTCCACTCATTGACTAAAATCCATTGGCGAATCCTACTCAGCGGAATACGGAGGTACTTATGGCAGAACGGGTGAGTCTGGTCTTTCACAATAAAATGATAGATGGAACTGCCATTAAACGACTTATTAGCAGGTTAATAGATCACTTCGGAATGGCATATACATCACACATCCTGGATCAAGTAAAGACCCTGGGGTTCCAGCAAGCCACTGCTACATCTATTTCATTAGGCATTGATGATCTTTTAACGATACCTTCTAAGCGATGGCTAGTCCAAGATGCTGAACAACAAAGTTTTATTTTGGAAAAACACTATCATTATGGGAATGTACACGCGATAGAAAAACTACGGCAATCCATTGAGATATGGTATGCTACAAGTGAATATTTGCGACAAGAAATGAATCCTAATTTTAGGATGACTGAGCCTTTTAATCCAGTCCATATAATGTCTTTTTCGGGGGCTAGAGGAAATGCATCTCAAGTACACCAATTGGTGGGTATGAGAGGATTAATGTCTGATCCCCAAGGGCAAATGATTGATTTACCCATTCAAAGCAATTTACGCGAAGGACTTTCTTTAACAGAATATATCATTTCTTGCTATGGAGCCCGCAAGGGGGTTGTCGATACCGCTGTCCGAACATCAGATGCTGGATATCTTACACGCAGACTTGTTGAAGTAGTTCAACACATTATTGTACGTAGAACAGATTGTGGCACTGTCCGAGGAATTTCTGTGAGTCCTCAAAATCAAAATAGGATGATGTCGGAAAGGGTTTTTAGCCAAACATTAATTGGTCGTGTATTAGCAGACGATATATATATGGGCCAGCGATCCATCGCCATTAGAAATCAAGATATTGGGATTGGACTTGTCAATCGACTCATAACCCTTCGAACACAAGCAATATCTATTCGAACCCCCTTTACTTGTAGGAGTACATCGTGGATCTGTCGATTATGCTATGGTCGGAGTCCGACTCATGGTGACCTGGTTGAATTGGGGGAAGCCGTAGGTATTATTGCGGGTCAATCTATTGGAGAACCAGGGACGCAACTAACATTAAGAACTTTTCATACCGGCGGCGTATTTACAGGGGGCACTGCAGAACATGTACGAGCCCCTTCTAATGGTAAAATCAAATTCAATGAGGATTTGGTTCATCCCACGCGCACACGTCACGGGCATCCGGCTTTTCTATGTTCTATAGATTTGGATGTAATTATTGAGGGTGAAGATATTATGCACAATGTGACTATTCCACCTAAAAGTTTTCTTTTAGTTCAAAATGATCAATATGTCGAATCAGAACAAGTGATTGCTGAGATTCGGGCGGGAGCATACACTTTGAATTTTAAAGAGAGGGTTCGAAAACATATTTATTCTGATTCAGAGGGAGAAATGCACTGGAGTACTGATGTGTACCATGCACCCGAATTTACATATAGTAATGTCCACCTCTTGCCAAAAACAAGCCATTTATGGATATTGTCGGGGGGTTCACGCAGATCTAGTGGAGTTTCTTTTTCACTCCACAAGGATCAAGATCAAATGAATATTCATTCTCTTTCTGTCGAACGAAGAGAGATTTCTAGCCTCTCGCTCTCAGTGAATAATGATCAAGCGGGACACAAATTTTTTAGTTCTGATTTTTCTGCTAAAAAAAAAGGTAGAATTCTTGAGATGTCTGATTATTCGGGATTTAATAGAATCATAGGTACTGGTCATTGTAATCTCATCCATCCTGCAATTCTCCACGCAAATTCGGATTTATTGGCAAAAAGGCAAAGAAATGGATTTCTTATTCCATTCCACTCGATTCAAGAGCAAGAGAAAGAGCTAATGCCCCATTCGGGTATCTCGATTGAAATACCCGTAAGGGGTATTTTCCGTAGAAATAGTATTCTTGCTTATTTCGACGATCCTCGATACAGAAGAAAGAGTTCCGGAATTACTAAATGGGGGACTCTGGGGGCGCATTCAATCGTTAAAAAAGAGGACGTGATTGAGTATCGAGGACTCAAAAAAATTAAGCCAAAATACCAAATGAAAATAGATCGCCTTTTTTTCATTCCGGAGGAAGTGCATATTTTTCCCGAATCTTCTTACCTAATGGTACGGAATAATAGTATCATTGGAGTAGACACACAAATCACTTTAAATATACGAAGCCGGGTGGGCGGATTGGTCCGAATGGAGAGAAAAAGGGGAGGGGTTGAACTAAAAATATTTTCGGGAGATATCCATTTTCCCGGAGAGATAGATAAGATATCCCGACACAGTGGCATCCTGATACCGCCCGAAAGTGAAAAAAAAAAACTTAAGGAAGCCACTAAGGAATCAAAAAAATTGAAAAAGTGGATCTATGTTCAACGGATCACACCTACCAAGAAAAAGTCTTTTGTTTTGGTTCGACCCGTAGTCACATATGAAATAGCGGACGGTATAAATTTAGCAACACTCTTCCCCCAGGATCCGCTGCGGGAAAAGGATAATATGAAATTTCGAGTTGTCAATTATGTCCTTTATGGTAAGGGCAAAGCCGCTGGGGGAATTTCTGATACAAGTCTTCAATTAGTTCGGACGTGTTTAGTGTTGAATTGGGACCAAGACAACAAAAGTTCTTCCGTCGAAGAGGTTTGTGCTTCCTTTGTTGAAGTACGTACAAATGGTCTGATTCGAGATTTCCTAAGAATCAACTTAGTGAAATCCAATATTTCGTATCTCAGAAAAAGGGATCATCCGTCGGGTTCAGGATTAATTTCTGATAATGGTTCAGCTCGCACCAATAGCAATCCGTTTTATTCCGTTTTTGGCAAGGCAGGGGTTGAACAATCGTTTAGACAAAATCAAGGAACTATTCGTACGTTGTTGAATAAAAAGAAGGAATGCCAATCTTTGATAATTTTATCATCATCTAATTATTTTCGACTGGGTCCATTGAACGATGTAAAATATCACAATGTGATAAAACAATCAATTCCAATTCAAAAAGATTCGCTAACTCTAATTAAGACTTCGTTGGGACCCTTAGGAACATTCCTTCAAATTGCGAATTTTTATTCATTTTACTATTTAATAACTCATAATCATATCTCGGTAACTAAATATTTGAAACTTGACAATTTAAAACAGCCTTTTCAAGTACTTAAATATTATTTAATGGACGAAAACGGGGAAATTTATAATCCTGATACAGATAGTAAGATCCTTTTGAATCCATTTAATTTGAATTGGTATTTTCTCCAGCCTAATTATTGTGAGGAAATGTCCCCGATAATTAGTCTTGGGCAGTTTCTTTGTGAAAATGTACGTATAACCAAAAGGGGACCATACCTAAAATCCGGTCAAGTTTTAATTGTTCAAGTTAACTCTGTAGTAATACGATCAGCTAAGCCTTATTTGGCTACTCCTGGAGCAACTGTTCATGGGCATTATGGAGCAATTCTTTACGAAGGGGATACATTAGTTACATTTATATATGAAAAATCGAGATCTGGTGATATAACCCAGGGTCTTCCAAAAGTAGAACAGGTGTTAGAAGTGCGTTCGCTTGATTCAATATCGATGAACCTAGAAAAGAGAGTTGAGGGTTGGAACGCGAGTATAACAAGAATTCTTGGGATTCCCTGGGGATTCTTGATTGGTGCTGAGCTAACTATAGTGCAAAGTCGTATCTCTTTGGTTAATAAGATCCAAAAGGTTTATCGATCGCAGGGGGTGCAGATCCATAATAGGCATATAGAAATTATTGTACGTCAAATAACATCAAAAGTTTTAGTTTCCGAAGATGGAATGTCTAATATTTTTTTACCCGGCGAACTGATTGGATTGTTACGAGCGGAACGAATGGGGCGCGCTTTGGAAGAAGTGATCTGTTATCGAGCTATCTTATTGGGAATAACGAGAGCGTCTCTGAATACTCAAAGTTTTATATCCGAAGCGAGTTTTCAAGAAACCACGCGAGTTTTAGCAAAAGCTGCTCTCCGAGGTCGTATCGATTGGTTGAAAGGCCTGAAAGAAAACGTTGTTCTGGGGGGGATAATACCAGTCGGTACCGGATTCAAAGGATTAGTCCACTGTTCAAGGCAGCATAACAACATTCTTTTGGAAAGACAAAAAGGGAATTTATTCGGGGGGGAAATGAGAGATATTTTCTTACACCACAGAGAATTATTTGACTCGTGCATTTCAACGACTTTCCATGATACATCAGAGCACAATTGCTTAGAGGGTTTAATGAGTCCTAGGAGCGAATTCTTTTAACTATTTGTGATCATTTGATTTCTTAATGGTAAGAAAAGAAAGATAATAATGAATAGAACGAAGGATAATAATGAATAGAAAGTAATGAATGGCCTGGGTCGTGTATCAATGGTCACTCTCTGGTAGAAAAGAAGGTTCCCTCGGAACAATTATTTATTTCAGGGCGCCTCGTCTCTTAAAAAAAAAAGAGGAAGTGGGGTAGAAATGGCAAGAAGGTATTGGAACATCCATTTGGAAGAGATGATGGAAGCAGGAATTCATTTTGGTCATGGTACTCGGAAATGGAATCCTAGAATGGCACCTTATATATCTGCAAAACATAAAGGTATTCATATTACAAATCTGACTCGAACTGCTCGGTTTTTATCAGAAGCTTGTGATTTAGTTTTTGATGCAGCAAGTAGGGGAAAACAATTCTTAATTGTTGGTACTAAAAATAAAGCAGCTGATTTAGTCGCGCGAGCTGCAATAAGGGCTCGGTGCCATTATGTTAATCAAAAATGGCTCGGCGGTATGTTAACCAATTGGTCCACTACAGAAACGCGACTTCACAAGTTCAGGGATTTGAGAACGGAACAAAAAGGGGGGAGACTCAACAGTCTTCCCAAAAGGGATGCCGCTATTTTGAAGAGACAATTATCGCGCCTGCAAACGTATCTGGGCGGGATTAAATATATGACGAGGGTACCCGATATTGTAATCGTCGTTGATCAGCAAGAAGAATATACGGCTCTTCGAGAATGTCTCACTTTGGGAATTCCAACAATTTGTTTAATCGATACAAATTGTGACCCCGATCTCGCAGATTTTTCGATTCCAGCAAACGATGACGCTATAGCCTCAATCCGATTAATTCTTAACAAATTAGTATTCGCAATTTGTGAGGGTCGCTCTAGCTATATACGAAATCGTTGATTAATAATAAGATAAATAAATTATTTTGGTAACTCCATAGATTTATGGATTGGGTACTATTCCTGAATCGCACAAAAGAAAAGAGACAAACCTGGTGGATATTATGCAATTAGTAGATATTCAAAATATACAATTCAAGTAGACAAGTCGAAAAGAAGATGGTTGAATCAAAATAATTCTTTTTAAATTTCTATTTCGGTCAGAGGGCAATATGAATGTTCTATCATGTTCCATGAATACACTAAGGGGGTTATACGATATATCCGGTGTGGAAGTAGGCCAACATTTCTATTGGCAAATAGGTGGGTTCCAGGTCCATGCCCAAGTACTTATTACTTCTTGGGTTGTAATTGCTATCTTATTAGGTTCAGCCTTTATAGCCGTTCGGAATCCACAAACCGTTCCGACTGCCACTCAAAATTTCTTCGAATATGTCCTTGAATTCATTCGAGACGTGAGCAAAACTCAGATTGGAGAAGAATATGGCCCATGGGTTCCCTTTATTGGAACTCTGTTTCTTTTTATTTTTGTTTCTAATTGGTCAGGTGCTCTTTTACCTTGGAAAATCATAGAGTTACCTCATGGGGAGTTAGCCGCACCCACGAATGATATAAATACTACCGTTGCTTTAGCTTTGCTCACGTCAATAGCATACTTCTATGCGGGTCTTTCCAAAAAGGGATTAGGCTATTTCAGTAAATACATTCAACCGACTCCAATTCTTTTACCCATTAACATTTTAGAAGATTTCACAAAACCTCTATCACTTAGTTTTCGACTTTTTGGGAATATATTAGCCGATGAATTAGTAGTTGTTGTTCTTGTTTCTTTAGTACCTTTAGTGGTTCCTATACCGGTCATGTTCCTTGGATTATTTACAAGCGGTATTCAAGCTCTTATTTTTGCAACTTTAGCTGCGGCTTATATAGGCGAATCTATGGAGGGACATCATTGACTCGTTTTCGAAATAGTCTTTTTTTGTAGCTTAGAACAAAGGCAATGTATGCGTAACTCAAGATAATCTACTTATACTTAGTACTTAGGAAAAATACATATATTTAGGAAAAATACATATCCAAACATAAATCTACAAATACAGCATATACGATCAAGAGTCGTAGAAAAAAAATTACGATATTGGGGAATTGTAGGAAAGAGATCTAAAGGATCTTTTTCCTCAAATTCCTCTTTGGCCTTATTATATCATCCCCCCCCTCTCCCCGCCAATTAATATTTTCTTTATATTGTTTTGTTCATTTTTGTTCATTCAATTCGAATAGCAAATACCAAGAGTGATAATTTGAATAAAAATTCTTATAGTATCACAGGCGGGTGATTAAAAAAAAAAAGAAAAGAAAGATGCTTTATAAAATGATTCCCCTTTTAGTTGATTTTAGTCAATTCTTCAATTCAACGATTGACCAAAAGAGAATATTAATATAATAAATTGCATGGCCGTACCTCAATCAAATACTTATATTTAGTTCTATGCAATGATTCGCCCCGATGAATTCGTCTATTTCGATTGTAGCCTGGTGGATAATGATAACGAAAAGGAATAGAAAAAAATAAAAAAAAAAAAGAGATTTCTAAAAAACGGGGTGATTCGGCGAGGGGGACATAATTAGGTATATGGAATCAAATGCCAACTCTTGTGTATTTTTTGAATTTGAAAAGGGGTTCTAGAATACGATTGACTTTAAGATACGAATACTTGGAGTCTAAGATATGAATAGTTGGTTTACGTTCTGTAAGAAAGACATGTATATGGGATATTAGATATTGCTAGTTATATATGAACTAAAGATATATCTAATCCACCCTACTCTTGTGATTATTGTGAATTTCGATAGGGATTTAGGGATTCTAATAGAAATTGTTCTATTTCGTATTTGCTTTGACTGGGAATTGAATCAATAAAAATAAAGAGATGAAAGAAAGAAAACGAACGAAGAATTCAAAAAAGGGTTCCGAAAAAAGAAATGGAAGAACAAAAGTCGTATGGATTTACAAAAATCCTGCGTTGTGCCTGTGGATCGAAACTAAAAAAGAGATATCTAAAAAGTTTTGATGGTTCAATAATAATATTACGCCAATTGGGAGTTCTTAGTTACTTCGGCTGGGCGAATCCTAGTGACGGAATAATTAAGTCATAATTTATTGGACGATTGTATCATTAACGATTTCTTTAGTTTTTCTTTATTTTAGTGCGAGGGACTTATCATGAATCCACTGATTTCTGCCGCTTCCGTTATTGCTGCTGGGTTGGCTGTTGGGCTTGCTTCTATTGGACCTGGAGTTGGTCAAGGTACTGCTGCGGGCCAGGCAGTAGAAGGGATCGCGAGACAGCCCGAGGCGGAGGGCAAAATACGAGGTACTTTATTGCTTAGTCTGGCTTTTATGGAAGCTTTAACAATTTATGGGCTGGTTGTAGCATTAGCACTTTTATTTGCGAATCCTTTTGTTTAATCCTAGAAATAGGAAGGGCAATTTACTTATTTTTTTTTTTCTTATTTATTATATCTTATATCTGTGTTTCTGGCTTTTTCGAATTCTATCAAGATTTAACTCCTCCAATTGGAAGGACTGATTTGAGCATGGGGAATTAGGATAGGCATACCAGTTCGCCCTTTTCTTTCCCTTTCTTAGTCTAAAGGAAACCCGCTTTTTAAGCGATGCTGCAACAAACGAGGGTTTTGCAATTGACAGGAGTCCCGGCCCCTAATACTAATAAGTATCCCTCTTATCGAGAATCCCCAATTGCCAATTCAAAGAAAGGATTTCGAAATCGAATTTTTGACCCTGTTTCGAAATAGGTAAATTACTAAAAAAACAAATACAAATAAATTAAATAAAAATACAAATAAATTAAATAAATATATATTATGAAAAATGGAACCGATTCTTTCGTTTCTTTGGTTAACTGGCCATTCGCCGGGAGTTTCGGGCTTAATACCGATATTTTAGCAACAAATCCAATAAATCTAAGTGTAGTGCTTGGTGTATTGATCTTTTTTGGAAAGGGAGTGTGTGCGAGTTGTTTATTTCAAGAATAGGCTGGACCCAACCAGCTGCACTTTTTTCGTTATAACTAGGACCAAAGGGAAAAGGGTGCATGATTCCGCGAATTACTTCTGAATAAATTTCAAATCATATTTAAGAACCATAGCATTTCGTGATTTGTTGGTAAATCTATTTTGATTCTCTATCAACCAAACCAATAATGTGGGACCATTAACATGGTTAAAGCTAAAGTTTGAAGTCCAGACACAGCACGGTACTCTTTCTACTACTATGTTTTACTATAGAATAGAAATGTTTTCAAAATGAATAATTAATAATAATTATTGGACTTTTTTTTTTTCGATATAAAACACTCATGTTGATAAAAAGATTTGAGCCTTTTATTGGTAGTGGAAATTTTATTGGAAAATATTGGAAAAATAGGTATTTCAACCAACCCCTTATTTATGCTGAATCGATGACCTCCATATAAAGTAAGAAGAATTCTTTGGATTTGAAGAAAAAAAGAAACAACTTTGCTGACAATTATATATTTTGATTTGGTCAGAAGAGTCCTCCGAATATTCTGTTCTTGGATTAGGGATCAGTCGCAAGATTAATTTTGGAATATGAATAGAGAAGAGAGGGAGAGGATAGGCTCATTACATTAAAAAAAGATATGGGAACCCCCCATACATACGTAGTTGACGTAATTGAGTGGGAGAGCCAAATGAATCGAAAAATTCATGTTTGGTTCGGGAAGGGATCATCGAAGTTTTGAGATGGATGGAAAGATAATCTACTTTCATTAAGTGATTTATTAGATAATCGCAAACTGAGGATTTTGAATAGTATTCGAAATTCAGAAGAACTGCAGAGAGGGGCCATTGAACGGCTGGAAAAAGCCCGGGCCCGGTTACGAAAAATCGAAATAGAAGCAGATCAGTTTCGAGTGAATGGATACTCTGAGATAGAACGAGAAAAATTCAATTTGATTAATTCAACTTATAAGACTTTGGATCAATTAGAAAATTACAAAAATGAAACCATTCATTTTGAACAACAAAGAGCAATTAATCAAGTCCGACAACGGGTTTTCCAACAAGCTTTACAAGGAGCGCTCGGAACTCTGAATAGTTGTTTGAACAAGGAGTTACATTTACGTACCATTAGTGCCAATATTGGCATGTTTGGAGCGATGAAAGAAATAACTGATTAGTCCTTTTACTGTAGGCACATTATTTTTTTTTTTGGAAAAAAAAAAAAATAATTAAGAAATACTTATGGCAACAATTAAAGCCGACGAAATTAGTAATATTATCCGCGAACGTATTGAGCAATATAATAGAGAAGTAAAGATTGTAAATATT